ATATGGCCGTGATCTGTCATTACGTGCGACTATCTCCACTATAGAAAGATAAAAAAGAAAAGAACGAGCAAATCCACAAATACTAATATAATAAATACTAGAAAGAAAAAAGGCTTTCTACATATACATATATCGTCCAAAACAACGATTTTTATCAGCTGTAGCAAAGAAAGAAACTTCATAGAAGTCAAAATATGAAGAAATAGATATGCCTAGATACCTATTTTTCTATGGATAAAAGATATAATTGATAAAGGAAGCACCGTAAGGATCAATTAAAGAGGTTTTGAGCCGATACAAAAAAAAACTGCTTACTTACTTATCTCATGATAGAAAAGTAAGGAATCCACTTATGTAATAAAAAGGATCTCTGATATTTTTAGCAGCGGTGTAGTATCAAATCCCAAAGATAGAAAGTCTTTTCTTTATAAGAAAGAAAAGACTTTTTCCAAGATTCTATAGAAATTGATATCATATACTTTTTATATGATATAAAAAATCGAGATAGTTACCTTTCAGAAAATTAATTATAAATTCTAATGAGGGTATTAATGCCGGTGCTTTATTCATGTTTATGTCTGAAGGTAGGAGAAAAGATAAAACTAAAAAAGGATGAAATATTCTTTGAAATTCTTTATTAGTCAAAGTAAAGTTTGAAACTTTTGTTAATAACTTCTTTGTTTCTTTTAGTTAACTTCAAAATAATAGAAAAAAGAAGTCAAAGTAAAGTTTGAAACTTTTGTTAATAACTTCTTTGTTTCTTTTAGTTAACTTCAAAATAATAGAAAAAAGAATTGACTGCTGAGCCGTATGAGGTGAAAATCTCATGTACGGTTCTAAGGAAAGGAATTTACTCACCTATTCCGACCGAGGAGAACAGGCCATTCGACAGGGAGATTCCGAAGTTGCGGAGTCTTGGTTTAATCAAGCCGCTGAATATTGGAAACAAGCTATAGCCCTTACCCCCGGGAATTATATTGAAGCACAGAATTGGTTGAAGATCACTGGGCGTTTTGAATAAGAACACTCTGTTTTTTTCTTATAAAATCTTATCTAATTTTCTTAAATAATATTTCTTATTATTTAAGAAAATTAGATAAGATTTTCGATTTTTGATATATATATTATATAATTTTATTTTCTATTATATAATTTATATATATAATTTATTGTTTGTTATCCCCATCAATCAAATAAAAATAAAAAGAGACCTTCAAAAAAAAATACTGGTATATTGCCTAATAATGAATACTAATGACTACTCACGGGATTTGAAAAAAAAAAAATAGAGTACATAAAAATATTATAATATTTTCTATATAAAAATATAAAAACAAAAAGTAAAAAAAGTTCCATCTAGTAACTTCTGAGTAAAATAGGAATACATTCCATTATGCTGCACCAAAAATTATTTAACTTCCATTCAACGTCCACAAAATGTCTTAGAAGATTAAAAAAGGTCCGTTGAGCGCCTCACAGTTATGTCATAATAGATTTGAACACTTGCCCCGGATTGACTTCGAGATCATAATTGTTCTAGTGAATAACTAACGAAAATATATTAAATTAAAGAAAATATAAAATAGATAGATGGGAAATAGAAGAGAATAAAACTCAATATAAACATTTCTCATAAATTCATTAATTCTGTTTTATGTTGGCAGGTCTCTTTGTATGTGTTGTCTGGAAAGAGGAGGACTCAATGATTATTCGTTCACCGGAACCAGAAGTGAAAATTTTGGTAGATAGGGATCCCATAAAAACTTCTTTTGAGGAATGGGCAAAACCAGGTCATTTCTCAAGAACAATAGCTAAGGGACCCGATACTACTACTTGGATCTGGAACCTACATGCTGATGCTCATGATTTTGATAGCCATACTAGTGATTTAGAAGAGATTTCCCGAAAAGTTTTTAGTGCCCATTTCGGCCAACTCTCTATCATCTTTCTTTGGCTGAGTGGCATGTATTTTCATGGTGCTCGTTTTTCCAATTATGAGGCATGGTTAAGTGATCCTACTCACATTAGGCCTAGTGCTCAGGTGGTTTGGCCAATAGTGGGCCAAGAAATATTGAATGGTGACGTAGGGGGAGGGTTCCGAGGAATACAAATAACCTCTGGGTTTTTTCAGATTTGGAGAGCATCTGGAATAACTAGTGAATTACAACTCTATTGTACCGCAATTGGTGCATTGGTCTTTGCAGCCTTAATGCTTTTTGCTGGTTGGTTTCATTATCACAAAGCTGCTCCAAAATTGGCTTGGTTCCAAGATGTAGAATCTATGTTGAATCACCATTTGACAGGGCTCCTAGGATTGGGATCTCTTTCTTGGGCAGGACATCAAATACATGTATCTTTACCAATTAACCAATTTCTAAATGCTGCAGTAGATCCTAAAGAGATCCCACTTCCTCATGAATTTATCCTGAATCGAGATCTTTTGGCTCAACTTTATCCGAGTTTTGCCGAGGGAGCAACTCCATTTTTCACCTTGAATTGG